TTATTATCGTAAAAAAATAGTTAATTTGTTTAAAAAATGTTTTAAAAAATCTATGTTTAAATTTATATTTTACAATATATTATATTAAGATTAATTTAAATTCTTTTTTTTATATTTAAAATAACATTTTTTTTTATTATTTAAATTATTTTAAACTTTTTTTTATAAAAATTATTTTTTAACTCTTTTTTTATAATATTTAAATTATTTTTATTTTTTTTTTTATTATGATAAAATTATGGTCAATTTATTTGAAAAATGTTTTTTAAAATCTATATTTTATTTTTTACTATAGAATTTATTTTTAAAGTACTAATTTTTTTTAATTTTTTTAAAAAATCATGCTTTTTAATAGGAATTTTAAGGGTTTTAAAAAAAAAAAAAATTAAAAAAGTCGTTTTTTTTTTTATTAAAAATTTAATATTTATACAGATCTAATTTTTAATATTAATATAAAGAATTAATATATAATTATTTTTTATATAATAAGTTTTTATATTAATATATACATATATATATATATAATATATTATTAATATATTTAAAAAATAAACAATAAAAGTGAAAGCAGGTAATATGATAATAAGAAACTAAATATATACACAACGTCGTATACGGATATTAAAACTTTAGTATGAAAAAAAAAACTTATTGCCTATATAAATATTAAATAGTTAGTTATAAAGATATTTTATATTATTTATTATTATATATTAAATTATATTTATATCTTTGTCGACATATGATAATATACTATTAATAACATTAATTATATAATAATTTAATTTTTATATATTAATAATAAATTATTATTTTATTTTAATATATAATATATATATATAAATAAGAAATAAATATATTTATATAATTATATATTTTATAAAACAATAAAATAATTATTAATCTTATATTATAATTAAATAATTATATAAATATAATAGATTTTTTGAAAAAAAAAAAAAAAATTATTAGTAAATATTATAGATAAATAGTATTTATACATACTATATTAAATTTTATAATTAAAATTTTTATTAATATAAATTTCTAATTATTAAATTAAAATTTATTTGTGAAATTTTATTAAAATTTAAGATTTTCTATTATAAATTTAAATAATTATATATTTATTGGACAATTAAATATTATTAAAATTAATATTTAAAATGGTTATGAAAAAAAAACATTTTAAGAAATTTTAATAAATAAAAATTTTAATAAATAAAAATTTTTAAGAAAAATTAATTATTTTAGTTTAAATTTTAATTTTTAAAAATTTTAAAGGTTGTTTTTAAGGTAATTAAGCTTATTTTTTGGGAGCTTGCTTATTCTTAAAAAAGTAAATTAAAATTTTTTAGTATAAGTTAGATTAGACAAAAACAATTTTTGATAATAAGATTTTTAGATAATAAAAATTTAATGATTTTTAAAATTTATAAAAATTTATTAATTTATAGAAAGTTAATTTTATTAATTTTAAAACTTCGGGGGTCGTTTTTAATTTTAAAAAAATTAGTTTTTGGGGTCTGCTTGCCCTTACTAGAAAGTTTAGAATTTTTAGTATAAGTACTGTTAAATTTAAACTGTTTTTATAAATTAAATTTTTAGATAATAAAAATTTAATGATTTTTAAAATTTATAAAAATTTATTAATTTATAGAAAGTTAATTTTATTAATTTTAAAACTTCGGGGGTCGTTTTTAATTTTAAAAAAATTAGTTTTTGGGGCCTGCTTGCCCTTACTAGAAAGTTTAGAATTTTTAGTATAAGTACAGTTAAATTTAAACTGTAATATTAATTAAATTTTTATACTAAAAAATTTAATAATTTTTAAAATTTATAAAAATTTATTAATTTATAGAAAGTTAATTAAAATGATTTAAAATTTCGGGGGTCTTTTTAAATTAATTAAATTATCTTTTGGGTTTTGTTTGTCCTTAGAAGGAAGTTAAGAATTTTTAGTATAAGTATGGTTAAATTTAAACTGTTTTTATAAAGTAAATTTTTAGATAATAAAAATTTAATAATTTTAAAAATTTATAAAAATTTATTAATTTATAGAAAGTTAATTAAAATTATTTAAGATTTCGGGGGTCTTTTTAAATAAATTAAATTAACTTTGGGGCCTTGTCTGTCCTTAGAAGGAAGTTAAGATTTTTTAGTATAGGAAATATCAGATTTAAATAATTTTATATAATAAAATTTTTAGATAATAAAAAAATTAATAATCTTTAAAATTTGTAAAAATTTATTAATTTATAAAAAGTGATTTTATTAATTTTAAATATTGGGGGTTATTTTAAAATTTATAAAATTAGCTTTTGAAATTTTTTATTTAAAGAGTAAGTTTAAAATTTTTAGTATAATTGAAGTTAAATTAAAATGATTTTAATAGTTAAATTTCTAGAAAATTAAAAATTTAATAATTTTTAAAAATTTAAATAATTTAAATTTTTAAGAAGTTAATTTAAATTATTTTAAATTTTGTTGGGTGTTCTAGAAACAATAATATTAGTTTTAGGATTGATATTTTTATTTTAGAGTATAAAAAATTTTGGTGTATTAAATAGTTTATTTTTTTTTATTAAAATTTTTTTATTAAAATTTTTTTATTAAAATTTTTTTATTAAAATTTTTTTATTAAAATTTTTTTATTAAAATTTTTGAAAATAATTTAAAATTTTTTAGTATAAAATTTTTATTAATATTGTTGAGTATAGTTTTAGATTTTAAGATATATAAATTATAAATTAATATTTTTTTTAATTTTATTAATAGTTAATAAACTAAAGTTTTATTTTGGCTTAAAAATTATTTGTTTGAATTTATATTATAAGAAATTTCAAATTTAGATAGATAGCTTCTTAGTTAATGACTTTAATTTTTGTTTTTAATGGAATTATTAGAAATTTTTTGAAAATTTTAATAAAATTTGTGCCAGCAATTGCGGTTAAACAAATAAAATGAAATAATTGATTTTAAATGTAATAAATTATTTATTTATTAATTTTATATTAATTTTATTAAGTGAAATTTTAATTTTATGTTGATTTAAAAATTTAAAATGATTTTATAAAAGTTTAGTTAAAGACTAGGATTAGATACCCTATTATTTTATTTTGTAAAATTAAAGTTTAAATTATTAATAGATTAAGGTCTTTAAAATTAAAAAATTTGGCGGTATTTTAATCAATTCAGAGGAACCTGTAAAATAATTGATAATCCACGATTTATTTTACTTTTTTAATTGCTTGTATATCGTCGTTTTAAGTGAATATTTTATTAGAATATGAATATTCTAATAATTTAAATTATAAATTTATTTCAGATCAAGGTGCAGTTTTAAAAAGAATTTATGGGTTACAGTTTTTTAAATAAGAATGTTGAATTAATTGTTTAAAAATAATTATAAAATAGGATTTGGGTGTAAGATTTATAAATTTAAAATCTGATAATTTGTTCTAAAATGTGCACATATTGCCCGTCATTTTCATTTAAGTTGGAACAAGTCGTAACATAGTAGATGTACTGGAAAGTGTATCTAGGCTGTCTAATTAAAGCTTTAAAGAAGTTTTTTATTTACATTAAAAGGATTTATTGTTTTACAATATAATTAGAGTATTAAGAAATTTATTATTTTTTTTTTAGAATAAACTTAAATTTTAGTTTTATAAATTAAAGTATATAATTTATTATAGTAAATTAGTAATGAGAATGAAATTTGAAAAATTTTAAATTTTTAAAAGAAAAATTTAATTTTTGTACCTTGTGTATCAGGGTTGATTTAATAAAAATTAATAATTTTAATTTTCTCGAATTAATAAGATCTAAGAATTTATTATTTAATTGTTTTATAAATTTTTAATATAAATTTTTAGTAATGAAATGTTTTTCGTTTATTAAGATATCTAGTTTTTTAAGAAAAAAATTTAATTTTAAAGATAAAATTTTATTTTTTATATATTAATTTATATATTTTATTATTTAAAAGTTTAGGGGATGAGCTTTAAACTTGATTTTTAAAAATATTTTAGTTTAAATTATTTTAGTTTTTCTAATATTGTAAATCTTTTTATAATATAAAAGTTAGTTTAATTAAGTTTTAGATTTGTTATATTTTTAATTATTTTATTAAAAATAAGAATTAAATTATTTAATTTTTGATTTTATGATTAAATTAGTAAATTTTTATTTTTGTAAAAAAAATTGGTGAAAGGTAAAATTAAGGAACTCGGCAAATTTATTTTTCGCCTGTTTATTAAAAACATGTCTTTTTGATTTTAATATAAAGTCTGATCTGCTCAATGAATTAATAATTTAAATAGCTGCAGTATTTTGACTGTACAAAGGTAGCATAATAAATAGTTTTTTAATTGAAAGCTGGAATGAAGGATTGGACGAGAAAATTACTGTCTCAATTTTATTTAAATTGAATTTAACTTTTTAGTAAAAAGGCTAAAATTTTTTTGAAAGACGAGAAGACCCTATAGAGTTTTATAGTTAATAATTTTTAATTTTTTTTAGTATTATTATAAATTAAATTATATTTAATTATTTGGTTGGGGTGATTAAAAAATTTGTTAAACTTTTTTATTATATTAATTATTTATTTGTAAATTTATTTTCTATAGATGTTTAAATTTAAAATAAATTACCTTAGGGATAACAGCGTAATATATTTTTGAAGTTCGTATTTAAAAATTTGTTTGCGACCTCGATGTTGGATTAAAATTTATTATTGGTGCAGTAGCTGAATAATTGAGTCTGTTCGACTTTTAAAATTTTACATGATCTGAGTTTAAACCGGTGTGAGCCAGGTTGGTTTCTATCTTTAAATTAATAAAATTTCTTAGTACGAAAGGACCATGAATTTAATATTTTATTTAAAAATTTGAATTAAACTAGTTACTTTGGCAGATTAGTGCAATTGATTTAGAATCATTTTATGTAGTTATTTACAGGTAATAGATTTTTATTTTTTTTCTTGATATAATTCTTGTAATTGTTAATGTTTTATTAATAGTTGTTGGTGTTTTAGTAGGGGTTGCTTTTTTAACTCTTTTAGAGCGAAAGGTATTAGGTTATATTCAAATTCGTAAAGGTCCTAATAAGGTTGGATATATTGGAATTTTACAACCTTTTAGAGATGCAATTAAACTTTTTTCTAAAGAACAAACTAATCCTATTTTATCTAATTATTTAATATATTATGCATCTCCAGTATTAAGTTTATTTTTGGCTTTATGTATATGGTTTAGATTTCCACTATCAACATATTTTTTAAATTTTTCTTTTGGAATTTTATTTTTCCTTTGTTGTTCAAGATTAGGGGTTTATATAATTATGGTTTCTGGGTGATCATCTAATTCTAATTATTCAATATTGGGAGGTATACGGGCTGTTGCTCAAACTATTTCTTATGAGGTAAGATTTTTTTTAATTTTACTTTCTTTTTTAATTTTAATTTCAAGATTTAGTGTTTATGATTTATATTTATATCAGCAGTTAGTGTGGTTTATTTTTATATGTATTCCATTAGGGATAATTTGATTTGTTTCAAGATTAGCCGAAACAAATCGCACACCTTTTGATTTTGCAGAAGGAGAATCTGAATTAGTTTCAGGATTTAATGTTGAATATAGAAGAGGGGGATTTGCTTTAATTTTTATAGCTGAATATGCAAATATTTTATTTATAAGATTTATGTTTGTATTTTTTTTTATAGGGGGAAATATTATTAGTTTTTTTGGTTTTATTTATATTGTTTTTATTTCTTTTTTATTTATTTGGGTTCGGGGAACTTTACCTCGTTTTCGGTATGATAAATTAATATATTTAGCTTGGAAGAGATTTTTATCAGTTTCTTTATTTTATTTGTTTTATTTTTTTGGGTTAAAGCTTTATTTATTTAGTCTTATGACCTAGTTAATAAAATTTAGTAGGTTATAAATAAAACCAAGTTAATAAGAAACTAGTTCTTTTGCTATACTTTCAAAGTATATACTTTATTCAAGCTCATTAACTAAATATTTAAAGTTTTAAAAACAATTTTATCTCATATTTTTGATGCAATGAATAGAGTTGGAAATTTTAAGAAATATAAAACAGTTAGTAATTGTCCAATTAAAATATAAGGATCTTCTACTGGGCAAGCTCCAATTCAAGTTAATAATATTACTATAATAAAAAATAGTCAAGTTAATAATTTGTTTAATGGGTAAAATTTATTATTTTGTATTTTTTTATTTAAAAAAGGTAAACAGAATAAAATTAAAATTGAAAATAGAAGAGCTAGAACTCCCCCCAATTTATTAGGAATTGACCGTAGAATTGCATAAGCAAAAAGAAAATATCATTCAGGTTTAATATGAGGTGGGGTAACTAAAGGATTAGCTGGAATAAAATTATCAGGATCTCCTAATAAATTTGGGTCGGTAAGGGTTAAAATTATTAATATTATAATAGCAATTAGGAATCCTGCTAGGTCTTTAAATGAAAAATATGGATGAAATATGATTTTGTATAAATCTCTTTTTGTTCCTAATGGATTATTTGAACCTGTTTTGTGGAGAAAAATTAAGTGTACTATTGCTATAGCTAAAACAATGAATGGTAAAATGAAATGAAATGCAAAGAATCGATTTAATGTTGCGTTGTCAATTGCAAATCCCCCTCAAATTCATTGGACAATATAACTTCCTAAATATGGAATAGCAGAAATTAAATTAGTAATTACAGTTGCCCCTCAAAATGATATTTGACCTCAAGGTAAAACATATCCAAGAAAAGCTGTTGCTATTACTAATAGAAGAAGAATTACTCCAATATTTCATGTTTCTTTTAAAAAATAGGATCTATAAAATATTCCTCGTCCAATATGTATATATAAACAAATAAAGAAAAGAGAAGCTGTGTTAGCATGTAATGTTCGGATTAATCATCCATAGTTAACATCTCGTATAATATGAACTACTCTGTTAAAGGCTCTATCAATATTTGGGCAATAATGTATAGTTAAGAAAAGTCCAGTTAAAATTTGAATTATTAAACATATTCCTAATAGTGATCCAAAATTTCATAGGATTGAGATATTTCTAGGGGTTGGTAAATCAATTAAAGTTATATTAACTAATTTTAAAATAACATTTTTTTTTATTATTTTCATTATAGTTTTTGTCGTAGTGGACCAAATGAATTATTGGAAATTCTTACGATAGCAATTAAAGTAATAAAAAGATAAATAATTAAAATTCTTAAAATAAATTTTGAATTGTTTATAAAATATTTATTAGGCGATAATTCATATATTGATAATTTTCTTAATTCAATTGAATCAATATTTTTAATAGGGAGAGGATTATTTTTAAATATCACTAAATAAAAAAAAATTATTGAAAAAATTATTATAGTAATTAATAATTTTTTTGAAAAAATAAATTTTTCATTGGAGGCAATTCTTGTTATATACATAAATAGAATAAGTATTCCACCAATTATTACTAAGAAAATTAGGTATGATATTCAAAAATTAATAGATATAAATCCTGTTATTAATGCAATTAAAATAGTTTGAATTAATAGATTTAAGCCTATTGAGATTGGATGTTTAAGAAACAAAGGTGTAATGGCTAGAAAAATTAAAATTAATGTTAATGTTATTATCATTGTAATCAAAAAATAGTTTAATTAAAATATTAATTTTGGAGATTAAAGATATTTAGGTTTAAATTTTTTTGAAGTTTTAAAAGTTTTTACATATTTCTGATTTACAAGATCAGTGTTTTATTTTAAACTATTAAAACTAATTATGAATTTATTTTTTTTTATAAGTCTAGTGAGGTTGGTTGTTTTGACTTTAAACGCTAAACATCTTCTTTTAATATTAATAAGTTTAGAATTTTTAGTAGTTTATATTTATTTTGGTTTATTTATTATAATAATTTATATAAATTATGAATATTATTTTAGAATAGTTTTTTTAACAATAAGAGTTTGTGAAGGAACTTTAGGGTTATCAATTCTAGTTTCTCTTATCCGGTCTTATGGTAACGATTATTTTCAATCTTTTAATGTTTTATGATAAAATTTTTATTTTTTATAATTTTTCTTATTCCTTTAAGTTTAAAGAAGAAAATGGAATGGATTATTTCGTTATTATTTTTTTCTTTATTTTTTATATTTTTAATAACATTTTCTTTTAGAAAAAGATTTGGGTTAGTTTCTTTATCTTTAGGATGTGACTATATTTCTTATTTTTTTATTTTATTGACAATTTGAATCTTAGGTTTAATAATTTTAGCTAGAGAAAAAATTATTACATTAAATTTTTTTAGCAGGTTATTTATTTTAATATTAATAATATTATTAATTAGTTTATTTTTAGTTTTTAGTTCTTTAAATTTATTAATTTTTTATATTTTTTTTGAGGTTAGAGTTATTCCGACATTGATTTTAATTTTAGGTTGGGGGTATCAACCTGAACGAATTCAGGCTGGAGTCTATATATTTTTTTATATATTGTTTACTTCTCTCCCTATAATAGTTTCAATTTTTTATCTTTACAGAAAATATAATTCTTTAGATTTTTTTAAGTTAATAAGTTTAGATTCTTATTTTTTATTTTTTTGTTTAACTATAATTTTTATAGTTAAAATTCCGATATATTTTGTTCATTTATGGTTACCTAAGGCTCATGTAGAGGCTCCTGTTTCAGGGTCTATAATTTTAGCTGGTATTATACTTAAGTTAGGGGGCTATGGTTTAATCCGTCTGATAAAGGTTTTTATCTATATTATTAATGATTTAAGAATTATTTTTATTTGCCTTAGACTTGTAGGTAGATTAATTGTATCTTTTATGTGTTTAGTTCAAAGAGACATGAAGGCTTTAATTGCCTATTCTTCTGTTTCTCATATAGGATTAGTTTTAGCTGGAATTTTTTCTTTTAGTTTATGAGGAGTTACTGGAGCTTTTATTATGATGTTAGCTCATGGACTTTGTTCTTCAGGACTTTTCTGTTTATCAAATATATCTTTTGAACGGTTGGGAAGACGAAGATTATTTTTAAGAAAGGGATTAATTAATTATATGCCTAATATAACTTTTTGATGGTTTCTTTTCTGTTCTTCAAATATAGCTGCTCCACCTTCTTTAAATTTGTTAGGGGAGATTATAATTATTAATAGTATAATTTCTTGAAGTTTAAATTTAGCTATTATTATTATATTAGTTTCTTTTTTTAGAGCTTCTTATAGATTATATTTATATTCATTTAGTCAGCATGGTAAATCTAGAAGATTGACTTATTATTTTTATTCAGGGTCAATTCGTGAATATTTAACTTTATTACTTCACTGACTTCCTTTAAATTTATTAGTGTTTGTAGGAGATTATATAATTTAGATTTAAATAGTTTATTAAAAATATTGATTTGTGGAGTCAAAGTTGTAGTTTTTACTTTAAATAATTTTATGATGAAGTTTTATTTTTATGTTTATAATTATTTTTTTTAGAGTGAGAGGAGTATTTTATTTAAATGATTTAAGATTATTAATTGAATATGAAGTTTTTAATTTAAATTCTTCTATTATTTGTATATCCATTTTATTAGATTGAATATCCATATTGTTTATAAGTTTTGTTTTATTTATTTCTTCTATAGTTATTTACTATAGTTATGAGTATATAGATGGTGATTTAAATTTAAATCGATTTATTATTCTAGTAGTTCTTTTTGTTATTTCAATAATGTTTTTAATTATTAGGCCTAATTTAATTAGAATTTTATTAGGATGGGATGGGTTAGGATTAATTTCTTATTGTTTAGTAATTTATTATCAGAATGTTAAATCTTTTAATGCTGGGATATTAACTGCTTTATCTAATCGAATCGGTGATGTGGCTTTACTAATAAGAATTGCTTGAATAATAAATTATGGTAGTTGAAATTTTATTTATTACTTAGAATTTAAATCAAATGATTATTTTATAAATTTTATTTTAATGTTTGTTATTTTAGCAGGAATAACAAAAAGAGCTCAAATTCCTTTTTCTTCATGACTCCCAGCTGCTATAGCTGCTCCAACTCCAGTTTCTTCTCTGGTTCATTCATCTACTTTAGTTACAGCGGGGGTTTATTTACTTATTCGTTTTAATTTTGCTATAAATTATTATATACTAAGATTTTTATTATTTATTTCTTTACTTACAATGTTTATAGCTGGGTTAGGGGCTAATTTTGAATATGATTTAAAAAAAATTGTTGCTCTTTCTACTTTAAGTCAGCTTGGTTTAATAATTAGAGTTTTAGCTTTAGGTGATTATATTTTGTCTTATTATCACCTTCTTATACATGCTTTATTTAAAGCTTTACTTTTTATATGTATGGGGATAATTATTCATAATTTAGGAGGATGTCAGGATATTCGGTTTATAGGAGGATTAAGAACTCAAATGCCATTAACGTGTTTATTTTTAAATATTTCTAATCTTTCTTTATGTGGTTTACCTTTTTTAACAGGATTTTATTCAAAAGATTTAATTTTAGAATTTATATCTATAACTTATTTAAATATATTTGTTTATTTTATTTTTTATTTTTCAATTGGATTAACAGTTAGATATTCTTATCGTTTAACAAAGTTTGTTTTAATAAGAAAGAATAATCTAATAGTTTATATAAATATTATAGAAGGAAAAGTTATGCTAAAAGGTATAAGAGGATTAATTATATTTGTAGTTTTTGGGGGAAGAATAATAAATTGAATAATTTTTGATTCAATATATTTTATTTGTATTCCTTTTTATATAAAGTTTATAGTTTTAATGGTTGTGTTTATAGGGGTTATAATAGGAAATTTTATTTCTGTGTTTTTTAATTATTTATGAATTTTTATAAATAAAAATTTATATTTTTATATATTTGTTTCTAGAATATGAAATTTACCCGTTATTTCAACTTTAGGGTTGAATTTTTATTTCTTAAATTTAGGGATTAAATACAAAAAATTTATTGATCAGGGTTGATTCGAGTTTTCAGGTAGTCAAAATATTTATAAAAATTTTAAATATTTATCATTAAATTTTCAATCTTTCTTAATTAGTAATATTAAGATTTATATATTTATTTTTTTAGGATGAGTCCTATATATTCAAATAATATATTTTAATAGCTTATATTTAGAGCATGATATTGAAGATATCAAGGAAGTCTAAGACTTTAAAATATTTATAATATATAAGTATATTATTACAATGAAAATGTAAGGTTTTTTTTAAACTATATAAATTTTAGGTTAATTAATTGGAAAAATTTAAAATAAATATATACTAAGAAATATTAACAGAGTTTCACTGCTAAAGGAAAAAGTTAGAAGCTTTCCCTTAAATAATATATTTCTTTAATTGGAGTTAAACTCAGTGTTATTATTAACAGTAATATACCTCTATTTTGGTTTCAATTAAAAATAAGGATGGATTACATCAAAAACCTAGGTCGAAATTAGGGTCAAAATTTTGATTCTTATTTTATAAGATAAATTTTACAATATTTTTTAAATGCAAATTAAATATTTTAATTTAAATTATTATCCTAATTATTTAGCTCATGAAAGTGATCCTTGATTTCATTCATGGATTAAACCTAGAATTAAAATTATTAGAAAAAATATTACTAAAATTCTAAAATTAATTAATCTTGAAATTTTTAATAATATAACTATAGGGATAATTAGAGAGATTTCGATATCAAAAATTAAAAAAATTATAGCAATTAAAAAGAATTGAAGGGAGAAAGGCGTTCGAGAAAATGATTTAGGGTCAAAACCACATTCAAAAGGAGAGGATTTTTCACGGTCAATAATAGATTTTTTTGAAAAGATATTTACAATAATTACTAAAATAATTATAATTATAAAAATTATTAGTATTAATAATCTTATGGTTGTAATTATTTATACTTTAAAAAGATCTTTTAATTGGAAGTTAAATATAATAACTTATACTATATAAATAATTTTTATAAAATAAATTATTTATCTTCCTCATCAGTAAATTGAAAGATATAGAAATAATCAGACAACATCAACAAAATGTCAGTATCAGGCTGCAGCTTCAAAACCAAAATGGTTAATTTTAGAAAAGTGGACTCTATTTAATCGAACAAAACAGGTTGCTAAAAAAATTGTTCCAATAAGAACATGAAGTCCGTGGAATCCTGTTGCTATAAAAAATGTTGATCCATAAACTGAATCTGCTATAGTAAAACTTGAGTTTAAATATTCATAAGCTTGTAGTAAGGAGAAGTAAATTCCTAAAATAATTGTTAATCCTAATCTAATTAGTGCTTGACTAAAATTATTTTCTATAATTCTATGGTGTGATCAAGTAATAGTAATTCCTGATCTAACAAGAATTAGGGTATTTAGAAGAGGAATTTGGGTTGGGTTAAATGTATCAATATTATTAGGGGGTCAAATTATTCCAAGTTCAATTGAAGGAGCTAAACTTCTATGGAAGAATCTTCAGAAAAAGGATAAAAAGAAGAATACTTCAGAAGTAATAAATAAAATTATTCCTCATCGAAGACCTTTTGATACAAAAGAAGAATGTAGGCCAAGAAAGGATCTTTCTCGAGTGATATCTCGTCACCATTGAAATATAATTATTAATGTAGAAACTATTCTTATTAATAATAATCTATTATCATAAAGATGAAATCATTTAGTTATTCCTATTAATAAGGAGAATGAACTAAAAGCTCCAAGTAAAGGCCAAGGGCTTACATCTACTAAATGAAAAGAATGGTTATTTTTCATTAATTAACTTCTCTTGAGTATAAGGTTCTTAAAATAGAAAATACATATGCTTGAATTATAGCAACAGCTGATTCTAAAACAAAAAGTATTAATTGGGAGATAATAAGAATTCTTAAAATAAAAAATGAAATTTTTCTTCCTGAATTTCCTAATAAGGTTAGAAGTAAATGACCTGCTATAATATTTGCAGTTAATCGAATAGCTAGAGTTAATGGACGAATAATATTACTTGTAGTTTCAATACAAACTATAAATGGTATAAGGGCTGGAGGGGTTCCTTGAGGGACTAGATGAGCAAATATGTGAATATAATTATTGATTCATCCAAATAGTATAAATCTTAGTCATATAGGTAATGCAAGAGATAAATTAAATGTTATATGACTGGTTGTTGAAAATACATAGGGGAATAATCTAGTTAGATTATTAATTAAAATAATTGTAAATAGAGAAATAAAAATTAAAGTTGATCCTTTATTAGTTTTTATATTTAATAAAATTTTAAATTCTTTATTTAAAATATATAGAATTTTATTTCATATTATTGATAGTCGAGATGGAATTAATCAAAAAATAGTTGGTAAAATAAGAATTCTTAAAATTGTTCTTAATCAATTTAAAGATAATCCTATTCTTGATGAAGGGTCAAATGAAGAAAAAAGATTTCTTATCATTTTCAATTTGTTTTTGTTTTTTTAATTGATTTTTTATTATTAGATAAAGAAGGTTTATTAAAAAAAAAATAGTTTATTGAATTAAAAATTAAAAATACTGTAATAAAGAAAAAAAATAAGTTTAGTCAACTTAAAGGGGCTATTTGTGGAATTAAAAATTATTTTTAATAAATAATTTTAGTTTGACAAACTAATGTTATTTTAATTTAACTAAATTTTTCATTAGAAATAGATGTTACACTATTATAATATGGTTTAAGAGACCAGTGCTTACTTTCAGCCATCTAATGAAAAATTAGATTTTATTTTTTAATCATTTGATGAAGCTATTAGGAGAAATTCTTTCAATGACGATAGGTATAAATCTATGATTTGTTCCACAAATTTCAGAGCATTGTCCAAAAAAAAGGCCTGAACGATTAAGAAAAAAAATAATTTGATTTAATCGACCAGGAGTTGCATCTACTTTTAATCCTATAGAAGGAATAGTTCAAGAATGAATTACATCAGTTGATGTAACAACTATACGAATTTGAGAAAGATATGGAAGGGTTAATCGATTATCAACATCAAGGAGACGAAAATTAAATTTATTTAAAGAATTTTCTGGACTAGCTAAATAAGAATCAAATTCAATATTTTGAAAATCCGAATATTCATAAGATCAAAATCATTGGTGGCCAATAGATTTAATTGATAAATTTGGCTTTAATGTTTCTTCAAGTATATAAAGAATTTTTAGTGAAGGTAGAGCAATTAGTAAAAGAGTTAAGGCTGGTATAATTGTTCAAATTAATTCAATTTGTTGATTTTCTAATAAAAATCGGTTTGTTTTTATATTAAACGCAATAGAAATTATTATATAAGCTACAATTATTGTAATAACAATTAAAATTATTATAGTATTGTTATGAAAGAAAGATAATTGCTCTATTAAAGGGGTGGAGCTATTTTGACAATTTAAATCTAATCATCTTATCATTTTTCTAATAAAAAAATAAATTTTTATATATGAATCTTAAATTCATTGCACTAATCTGCCATATTAGATTAAATTTTAATTATAGGGAGTTCTGGGTATCTATGTTCTATTGGGGGAGTTTTTTGTAATCATTCAATAGAAGAAGGTAATTGAATTGAATAGATTGATTTATTAAGAGATGCAAATCTTTCTCAAATAATAAAAATAAAAAAAATTACTCTTATTGTTGTGATTAAAGATCCAATTGAGGAAACTACATTTCAGGATATAAATAAATCTGGGTAATCAGAGTATCGTCGAGGTATTCCAGCTAATCCTAAAAAATGTTGGGGAAAAAATGTTAAATTTACTCCAATAAATATAGAAAGGAATTGGATTTTTAAGTGAGTTTGGTTTAAAGTAACCCCAGTTACTAAAGGGAACCAATGAATTAAACCACTTATAATGGCAAATACTGCTCCTATTGATAGAACATAATGGAAATGAGCTACAACATAATAAGTGTCATGAAGAATAATATCAATTGAGGAATTAGCTAAAATTACCCCGGTTAATCCTCCAACTGTGAATAAAAAAATAAAACCTGTTGCTCATAGTATTTGAGGGGTTCATCTAATTTTTGAGCCATGGAGAGTTGCTAGTCAACTAAAAATTTTAATTCCTGTGGGTACAGCAATAATTATAGTTGCAGAAGTAAAATAAGCACGAGTGTCAACATCCATTCCTACAGTGAATATATGGTGGGCCCAAACAACAAATCCTAATAGACCAATAGCTAATATTGCATAAATTATTCCAATACATCCAAAAGTTTCTTTTTTCCCTCTTTCTTGAGATACAATATGGGAGATTAAACCAAATCCGGGGAGAATTAAAATATAAACTTCTGGGTGCCCAAAGAATCAAAATAAATGTTGGTAAAGAATTGGGTCACCACCTCCTATAGGGTCAAAAAATGACGTATTTAAGTTACGATCTGACAAAAGTATTGTAATAGCACCAGCAAGAACTGGAAGAGAAAGTAAAAGTAATAATGCAGTAATACCAACTGATCAAACGAATAGGGGTATTTGGTCAAATTTTATTCTTGGAGGCTTTATATTTATAATAGTAGAAATAAAATTTACAGCTCCAAGAATTGAGGAAATACCTGCTATGTGAAGACTAAAAATGGCTAAATCAACAGAAGGTCCTCTATGGGCAATATTAGCAGAGAGAGGAGGATAAACAGTTCACCCAGTACCAGCCCCTCTTTCTACTATTCTTCTTATAAGAAGAAATATAAGAGAAGGGGGAAGAAACCAAAATCTTATATTATTTATTCGAGGAAAAGCTATATCGGGAGCACCTAGTATTAAAGGCACTAATCAATTTCCAAACCCACCAATTATAATTGGTATTACCATAAAAAAAATTATAATAAAAGCATGGGCTGTAACAATAACATTGTAAATTTGGTCGTTTCCAATTAAAGTCCCAGGAGTCCCTAATTCAGCTCGAATTAAAAGGCTTAAAGCTAATCCAAGAGATCCTGATCATGCTCCAAAAATAAAATATAAAGTTCCAATATCTTTATGATTTGTAGAAAATAATCATTTATTAAGTGAAATGGCTGAGTAAAGCGATAAATTGTAAATTTATTAACGAAAAATTTTTCTTTCACTAATTTAAATACAAATTTATTTTTAAATTCGCAATTTAAGATTCATTTAGTCTTATATTCATAAACTTGATTTTAAATTGCAAATTTAAAGGTGAATAATTTTTATTCTAAGGCTTAAATGTAAGTTTATTGATAACTTTGAAGGTTATTAGTTTGGTTAACTTAAATCCTTAGAAAACTAAAAATTTTCAATTAATTTTAAATTTCTAGAAAACTAAAAATTTTCAATTAATTTTAAATTTCTAGAAAACTAAAAATTTTCAATTAATTTTAAATTTCTAGAAAACTAAAAATTTTCAATTAATTTTAAATTTCTAGAAAACTAAAAATTTTCAATTATTAAATAATAAGTAATAAGTTTAGGTAAAATCTAAAGATGGAAAGTTTAAAGATTAAAAAGATAGGTTAAAATAATTAATCCTGTAATATTAATTAAATTAATAATTCTTAAACTGGCTAATATGATTTTACCTTTATTTGTAAAATTATTTTTTTTAGAATTAAATAAAATGGAATAGATTATTAATTGAAAGTAAATAAAAATTATAAAAGTAGTAAGAAGTATTAAAATAATTGTTAGAAATAATCATTTTTCTCAAATTAAGACTTGAATTGTTAATCATTTAGAAATAAATCCGATTGTCGGGGGCAATCCTATAAATGATACAAATCTTAGTATAAAAAATATAATTATTTCTTTTTGATTATTTAGAAAAGATAATTGATTAATAAATAAAATTTTTATTTTATTTAAAAAAGAGATTAAAATAATAGTTGAGAAAGAATAAATAGAAAAGTAAAGTATTCAAATAGTTTTTCTAAAAATTATTATTCTTATTATTCAGCTTATGTGGTTAATTGAAGAAAAAGCTAAAATTTTTTTTAAATTAATTAAATTTAGTCTTGAAACTCTTCTTAAGATTGCTGAAGTAATAATAATAAATACAAGGAATGTTCTATTAGTAAAATTAAATATAAAAAGAATTATAGGGGCAATTTTCTGTCAAGTTAAAATAATAAGGGAGTTTATTCATGATAAACCATGAATAATTTCAGGGAATCAAAAATGGAAGGGGGCCATTCCAATTTTGATTAAGAAAGCAGAATTTATTATAATAAAATTAATATTTTGTAAATTTATATTTCTTGAAATATTATAGTTAATCATAATTATAATGATATTTAAAATAATAATAGATGATGCAATTGTTTGAACAATAAAGTATTTAACTGATGCTTCAGATGAAGTAATATTTTTCTTAGTGTATATAATAGGAATAATAGCTAAGAGATTTATTTCTAATCCAATTCATATCCCTAATCAGGAAGATGCTGAAATTGAAATTATAGTTCTTAATATTAGGAGGTTAAAAAATAATAATTTAAAATTTTTATTTATTAAAAAGAGAATATAAAATTCATGGTTAGGGTATGAGCCTAAAAGCTTTCTTAGCTTATCTTTTTATAATTTAGTATAAGATGTACAAAAATTTTTGAAATTTTTAGTGGTAGTTTAATTCTATTAATTATAAATTTAATGAAAGTAAATAAAAATTTACATGTTTTATTCTATCAAAATAATCCTTTTTCAGGCATTTCATT